GTTGATGTAGCTTAAGCAAAGCAAAGCACTGAAAATGCTTAGATGGGTATTTTATACCCCATAAACATTTTAAAGGTTTGGTCCCAGCCTTCTTATTGTCTGGTAGTAAAATTACACATGCAAGTCTCCACCCTCCTGTGAGAATACCCTTAAAATCATTTAGATTCAAAGGAGTTGGTATCAAGCACACTTTTATAAAAAGTAGCTAATAACACCTTGCTCAGCCACACCCCCACGGGAAACAGCAGTGATAAAAATTAGGCTATAAACGAAAGTTTGACCTAGTTATACTACATCAGGGTTGGTAAATTTCGTGCCAGCCACCGCGGTCATACGATTAACCCAAGTTAATAAGCACCGGCGTAAAGCGTGTCAAAGGAACTTCTTTTTAATAAAGTTAAGACTTAACTAAGCTGTAAAAAGCATTAGTTAAAAGAAAATCAATTTACTAAAGTAACTTTATTATATCTTACACACGATAGCTAAGACCCAAACTGGGATTAGATACCCCACTATGCTTAGCCCTAAACCAAAACAATTAATATAACAAAACTGTTCGCCAGAGAACTACTAGCAACAGCTTAAAACTCAAAGGACTTGGCGGTGCTTTATATCCATCTAGAGGAGCCTGTTCTATAATCGATACACCCCGATAAACCTCACCACTTCTTGCTAATTCCGCCTATATACCGCCATCTTCAGCAAACCCTTAAAAGGTATAGTAGTAAGCCAAAATATTTTACATAAAAACGTTAGGTCAAGGTGTAGCTTATGAAGTGGGAAGAAATGGGCTACATTTTCTAAACATAGAACAACCACTTAACGAAAGTCTTTATGAAACTAAAGACCGAAGGAGGATTTAGTAGTAAGTTAAGAATAGAGTGCTTAACTGAATAAGGCCATGAAGCACGCACACACCGCCCGTCACCCTCTTCAAGTATAAATGCTAATAGACATAATTAATTTACAGCTAATCTATATTAGAAGAGATAAGTCGTAACAAGGTAAGCATACTGGAAAGTGTGCTTGGATGAATCAAAATGTAGCTTAATTAAAGCACCTGACTTACACTCAGGAGATTTCACTCCTCGTGACCATTTTGAACTAAAGCTAGCCCACAAAATAAACCTAAAGTTAAAATTTTAAAAATAAAACAAACAAAACATTTAATTACTACTAAAGTATAGGAGATAGAAATATTTTATCGGCGCAATAGAGACAGTACCGTAAGGGAACGAGTGAAAGAATTTAATTAAAGTATAATAAAGCAAAGATTACCCCTTGTACCTTTTGCATAATGACTTAACTAGAATAATCTTAGCAAAGAGCACTTCAGTTAATTACCCCGAAACCAGACGAGCTACCCATGAACAGCTAACAGAGCCAACTCATCTATGTGGCAAAATAGTGAGAAGATTTATGGATAGAGGTGATATGCCTATCGAGCCTGGTGATAGCTGGTTATCCAGATAAGAATTTTAGTTCAACTTTAAGCTTTACCTAAAAAGCATAAAATTTCAATGTAAACTTAAATGTTAATCTACAGAGGTACAGCTCTGCAGAATAAGATTACAACCTTAATTAGTGAGTAAATATACTTTGTTTACCATAGTTGGCCTAAAAGCAGCCACCAATTAAGAAAGCGTTCAAGCTCAACAATAAAATCTATACATAATTTAAAAAATTATATAAACTCCTAATATAATCACTGGATTATTCTACCTATCTGTAGAAGAAATACTGTTAAAATGAGTAACAAGATTTATATCTCCACACACACACGTGTATATCAGCCCGAATTCCAACTGATAGTTAACAATTAAATAAACCTATATATCAAATTAATAATTTATCACAATATTGTTAATCCAACACCGGAGTGAATATAAGGAAAGATTAAAAAAAGTAAAAGGAACTCGGCAAACATAAACCCCGCCTGTTTACCAAAAACATCACCTCTAGCATTACCAGTATTAGAGGCACTGCCTGCCCAGTGACATTAGTTTAACGGCCGCGGTATCCTGACCGTGCAAAGGTAGCATAATCATTTGTTCCTTAATTAGGGACTTGTATGAATGGCCCCACGAGGGTTTAACTGTCTCTTACTTTCAATCAGTGAAATTGACCTTCCCGTGAAGAGGCGGGAATAAAAAAATAAGACGAGAAGACCCTATGGAGCTTAAATTTAATGTCCAACAAAACTAAACTTAACCCAACAGGAGTAACATTATTTTAACTGGACAACAAATTTTGGTTGGGGTGACCTCGGAGTATAGTGTAACCTCCGAGCAATTTTAACTAAGACTTACCCGTCAAAGCGATACAACTTATTGATCCAATCATATTGATCAACGAAACAAGTTACCCTAGGGATAACAGCGCAATCCTATTTGAGAGTTCATATCGACAATAGGGTTTACGACCTCGATGTTGGATCAGGACACCCAAATGGTGCAGCAGCTATTAAAGGTTCGTTTGTTCAACGATTAAAGTCCTACGTGATCTGAGTTCAGACCGGAGAAATCCAGGTCGGTTTCTATCTATTAAAAATTTCTCCCAGTACGAAAGGACAAGAGAAATGAAGCCTACTCTAAAGAGCGCTTCCACAGATTAACAGATGAAATTATCTTAATCTGAATAACCGTTAATAAATATTTATCCTAGACCAGGATTCGTTAGAGTGGCAGAGCCCGGTAATTGCATAAAACTTAAACCTTTATTTTCAGAGGTTCAATTCCTCTCTCTAACAACATGTTTATAATTAATCTCCTAACTCTAATTATTCCTGTACTATTAGCAGTTGCCTTCTTAACCCTAGTTGAACGTAAAATTCTAGGATATATACAAATACGAAAGGGACCTAATATTGTAGGACCTTATGGCCTCCTTCAACCTATTGCTGATGCCGTAAAACTCTTTATTAAAGAACCCTTACGCCCATTAACATCTTCAGTCTCTATATTTATTACCGCACCAATCCTCGCACTCACACTAGCCTTAACCATATGACTTCCACTTCCCATGCCTTATCCACTTATTAACATAAATCTCGGTGTCCTATTTCTCCTTGCAGTCTCCAGTTTATCTGTATATTCAATTTTATGATCCGGATGATCTTCTAATTCAAAATATGCACTAATCGGTGCATTACGAGCAGTAGCCCAAACAATTTCATACGAAGTAACCCTAGCCATTATTCTCCTATCGATTCTACTAATAAGCGGCTCATACTCTCTCGGAAACCTGATCATTACACAAGAATATATATGACTACTATCCGCATCCTGACCACTAGCCATAATATGGTATATTTCTACTTTAGCAGAAACTAATCGTGCACCTTTTGACCTTACAGAGGGGGAATCAGAATTAGTTTCGGGCTTTAATGTCGAATATGCCGCAGGTCCATTTGCATTATTCTTTTTAGCCGAATATGCTAACATTATTATAATAAATATTTTAACTACAATTCTTTTTTTAGGCGCACTACACAACCCTTACTGGCCTGAATTATATTCAATTAACTTTATAATAAAAGCTATTCTACTCACAGCCTCTTTTCTATGAGTACGCGCTTCATACCCCCGATTTCGATATGACCAATTAATACACCTATTATGAAAAAATTTTCTTCCTTTAACCTTAGCTCTCTGCATATGACATGTAGCATTTCCAATTTTCACTTCAAGTATTCCACCACAATTATAAGAAATATGTCTGATAAAAGAGTTACTTTGATAGAGTAAAGCATAGAGGTTTAAATCCTCTTATTTCTAGAATTATAGGAATTGAACCTACCCTTGAGAAATCAAAAATCTCCGTGCTACCATTCTACACCAAGTTCTAGTAAGGTAAGCTAATTTAAGCTATCGGGCCCATACCCCGAAAATGTCGGTTAATACCCTCCCCTACTAATTAATCCTATAATTTTTATTATCCTCCTAGGAACCATTATATTAGGCTCATCCATTGTAATAATAAGTACCCATTGATTTATAACCTGATTAGGTTTCGAAATAAACATAATAGCTATTATTCCAATCCTAATAAAAAAATATTCCCCCCGATCAATGGAAGCAGCAACTAAATATTTCTTAACTCAAGCCACAGCATCCATAATCCTTATATTAGCTATCATTATTAACTTATCGTATTCCGGACAATGAACTATCACAAACATAGAAAATTATACCGCCTCTATACTTATTACAATTGCCCTTGTAATAAAACTAGGCCTCGCTCCATTTCACTTCTGAGTTCCAGAAGTAACCCAAGGAGTACCTCTAAACTCAGGCTTAATTCTCTTAACATGACAGAAAATTGCCCCCTTATCCCTCTTATACCAAATTTACCCATCAATAAATACCAACATACTTTTACTTATATCACTAGCATCCATTATAATTGGTGGCTGAGGGGGCCTTAACCAGACACAACTACGTAAAATCATAGCATATTCATCTATTGCTCACATGGGCTGAATAACAGCAGTTTTAGTTTATAATCCTAACCTCTCCTGCCTAAATTTACTCATTTATATCTTCATGACTTCCTCAATATTTATACTCTTAATTTATTCCTCAACTACCTCCACCCTATCTTTATCACTCACCTGAAACAAAACACCCATCATTACAATCTCATCTTTAATTACCCTTTTATCTTTAGGAGGCCTTCCCCCACTAACAGGATTTATACCAAAATGGATAATTATTCAAGAATTAACAAAAAATAACAGCGTTATTTTCCCTACCTTAATAGCAATCCTAGCATTACTTAATTTATTCTTTTATATACGTCTTACATACTCAACTGCCTTAACGATATTTCCTACAATAAATAACATAAAGCTCACATGGCAATTTCAAAACATAAACATTTTACCAATAATATCATCACTAATTATAATTTCAACCCTAACTCTACCTCTAACCCCTTTATTCATATTACTGAATTAGAAGTTTAGGTTACATAGACCAAGAGCCTTCAAAGCTCTAAGCAAGTAAATTTACTTAACTTCTGAATATAAGGACTGCAAGACTTTATCTTACATCAATTGAATGCAAATCAACCACTTTTATTAAGCTAAATCCTTCCTAGATTGGAGGGCTATAATCCCTCGAAATTTTAGTTAACAGCTAAATACCCTAAACAACTGGCTTCAATCTACTTCTCCCGCCTTGAAAAAGGAAGAAAGTAGGCGGGAGAAGCCCCGGCAGAATTGAAGCTGCTCCTTTGAATTTGCAATTCAATATGATTTTTCACCACAGGACTTATTGGTAAAAAAAGGATTTACACCTTTATCTTTAGATTTACAGTCTAATGCTTAATTCAGCCATTTTACCTTTTACCTATGTTCATAACTCGCTGACTCTTTTCCACTAATCATAAAGATATTGGAACATTATATATAGTTTTTGGTGCCTGAGCTGGTATAATTGGAACAGCCTTAAGCATTTTAATCCGAGCTGAACTCGGCCAACCAGGAGCTTTACTTGGTGATGATCAAATCTATAATGTCATCGTAACAGCCCATGCTTTTGTTATAATTTTCTTTATAGTTATACCAATCATAATAGGTGGTTTTGGTAATTGACTAATCCCTTTAATAATTGGAGCTCCTGATATAGCTTTCCCTCGAATGAACAATATAAGCTTTTGACTCCTCCCACCCTCTTTCCTCTTATTACTAGCCTCTTCCACCGTTGAGGCTGGAGCAGGAACAGGTTGAACTGTCTATCCTCCTTTAGCCGGAAATTTAGCCCATGCAGGCGCCTCAGTTGACTTAGCAATCTTTTCATTACATCTAGCAGGTGTATCTTCTATTCTTGGCTCAATTAATTTTATTACCACAATTATTAATATGAAACCTCCTGCTTTATCACAGTATCAAACCCCCTTATTTGTTTGATCTGTTCTAATTACTGCTGTTTTACTCCTACTATCTTTACCGGTTCTAGCAGCAGGAATTACTATATTATTAACCGATCGAAATCTAAACACAACTTTTTTCGACCCTGCAGGTGGGGGTGATCCCATCCTTTATCAACATTTATTCTGATTCTTTGGCCACCCAGAGGTCTATATTCTTATTCTACCTGGTTTCGGTATCATCTCACACGTAGTCACCTATTATTCAGGTAAAAAAGAACCATTCGGCTATATAGGAATAGTCTGAGCAATAATATCTATTGGATTCTTAGGCTTTATCGTATGAGCTCACCATATATTTACTGTTGGCTTAGACGTTGATACACGTGCTTACTTCACCTCCGCCACAATAATTATTGCAATCCCTACCGGAGTAAAAGTATTTAGTTGATTAGCAACTCTACATGGAGGAAACATTAAATGATCCCCTGCTATATTATGAGCTCTGGGCTTTATTTTCCTTTTTACTGTGGGCGGTTTAACTGGAATTGTTTTAGCTAATTCATCTCTAGATATCGTGTTGCACGATACATATTATGTAGTTGCTCATTTCCATTATGTTCTATCTATGGGAGCCGTATTCGCAATTATTGCCGGCTTTGTCCATTGATTCCCTTTATTTACAGGCTATTCTCTTAGCTCAGCTTGAGCTAAAATCCACTTCGCCATTATATTTATTGGTGTCAATATAACATTCTTCCCTCAACATTTCCTAGGCCTATCTGGAATACCACGACGATATTCTGATTATCCAGACGCTTATACAACCTGAAATACCGTTTCATCTATAGGGTCTTTTATTTCACTTACAGCTGTAATTATTATAGTATTTATAATCTGAGAGGCATTTGCATCAAAACGAGAAGTTTGTTCTGTCGAACTAACTTCAACAAATATTGAGTGAATATATGGGTGTCCCCCACCTTACCATACTTTTGAGGAACCCGTATATATTAATGCTAAATAACAAGAAAGGAAGGAATTGAACCCCCTAAAATTGGTTTCAAGCCAACTTCATAACCTTTATGTCTTTCTCAATGAGATATTAGTATAATAATACATAACCTTGTCAAGGTTAAATTACAGGTGAAACACCCGTATATCTCTATGGCATATCCATTTCAAATAGGCTTACAAGATGCTACATCACCTATTATAGAAGAATTAATAAATTTTCATGATCACGCATTAATAATTGTATTTTTAATCAGTTCTTTAGTTCTATATATTATTTCTGCTATATTAACTACTAAACTCACTCACACTAGCACAATAGATGCTCAAGCAGTAGAAACAATTTGGACTATTTTACCTGCTATTATTCTAGTGATAATTGCATTACCCTCTCTACGTATTCTTTATATGATAGATGAAATTAATAATCCTACTTTAACTATTAAAACAGTAGGTCATCAATGATATTGAAGTTATGAGTATACCGACTATGATGAACTAAACTTTGATTCTTATATGATCCCTACATCCGAATTAAAACCTGGTGATCTTCGCTTACTTGAGGTAGATAACCGCGCAGTTTTACCAATAGAAATAACAATTCGAGTACTAGTAACATCTGAAGATGTACTTCACTCATGAGCCGTCCCTTCTTTAGGTCTAAAAACTGACGCTATCCCTGGACGATTAAATCAAACTACTCTTTTAGCAACTCGGCCAGGTCTATATTATGGACAATGCTCTGAAATCTGTGGCTCTAATCATAGTTTTATGCCTATTGTACTCGAACTTGTCCCCTTAAAAACATTTGAAAAATGATCTTCATCAATAATTTAATTTCATTGAGAAGCTATAGCAGCGTTAACCTTTTAAGTTAAAGAATGAGAGCTTAAATCTCTCCTTAATGAAATGCCACAACTTGACACTTCAACATGATTTACTACAATTATCTCTATACTCTTAACATTATTTATTATATTTCAATTAAAAGTTTCAAAATTTACATACCCTAATATGCCTGAGCCTAAGTTATTTAAAACTTTAAAGCAGATCACCCCCTGAAACTCTAAATGAACGAAAATTTATTCGCCTCTTTCGCTACCCCAACAATAATAGGTCTTCCTATTGTTATTTTTATTATTATATTCCCTAGCATTATATTTCCTGCCCCTAATCGACTTATTACAAATCGACTAACCACTCTACAACAATGATTAATTCAATTAACATCTAAACAAATAATAACTATTCATAACCAAAAAGGTCAAACATGAACACTTATATTAATATCCTTAATTTTATTTATTGGCTCAACAAACCTATTAGGATTATTACCTCATTCCTTTACCCCTACTACACAACTCTCTATAAATCTTGGTATAGCAATCCCCCTATGAGCCGGAGCAGTAATTACTGGATTTCGATATAAAACTAAGGCCTCACTAGCTCATTTTTTACCCCAAGGAACTCCTCTCCCCTTAATTCCCATATTAATCATTATCGAAACTATTAGTTTATTTATTCAACCTATGGCATTAGCTGTACGACTCACAGCTAACATTACAGCCGGACATCTTCTTATTCACCTAATTGGAGGCGCTACACTGGTACTTTCAAATATCAGCCCAACTACCGCACTTATTACATTTATTATTTTAATAATATTAACAATTCTTGAATTCGCAGTAGCTTTAATTCAAGCTTACGTTTTTACATTATTAGTTAGCCTCTATCTGCATGATAATACTTAATGACCCACCAAACTCATGCCTATCATATAGTTAACCCTAGCCCTTGACCATTAACCGGCGCTTTATCAGCTTTACTTTTAACATCTGGCTTAGTAATATGATTCCATTTTAACTCAATTAGTCTTATTACAATAGGACTACTAGGTAATATGCTTACTATATATCAATGATGACGTGATGTAGTCCGAGAAGGGACCTTTCAAGGACATCACACGCCAATTGTCCAGAAAGGCCTACGCTATGGAATAATTCTTTTCATTGTATCAGAAGTATTTTTTTTCGCAGGATTTTTTTGAGCTTTTTATCACTCAAGTCTAGCTCCTACCCATGAACTCGGAGGTTATTGACCCCCCGCTGGTATTAAACCCCTAAATCCTCTTGAAGTCCCCCTACTTAATACATCTGTCCTATTAGCCTCAGGCGTTTCCATTACCTGAGCCCATCATAGTTTAATAGAAGGAAACCGAAAACATACAATCCAAGCCCTCCTTATCACAATTGCTTTAGGTGTATATTTTACCCTTCTGCAAGCAGCGGAATATTATGAAGCACCATTCACTATTTCAGACGGAGTCTACGGCTCTACATTTTTTATATCTACAGGGTTTCATGGTTTCCATGTAATTATTGGCTCTACATTCCTTATAGTATGTCTTTTACGCCAACTTAATTTTCATTTCACATCAAAACATCACTTTGGCTTTGAAGCAGCAGCATGATACTGGCATTTCGTAGACGTAGTCTGACTATTCCTTTATGTATCAATTTATTGATGAGGCTCATACTCTCTTAGTATTATTAGTACAATTGACTTCCAATCAATCAGTCTCAGTAAAACCTGAGAGAGAGTAATCAATCTATTTATAGCTTTAATAACAAATATTTTATTAGCCTCATTACTTGTAACAATCGCATTTTGATTACCTCAGTTAAATATTTACTCAGAAAAAGCAAGCCCCTATGAATGTGGGTTTGATCCTATAGGCTCTGCACGCCTCCCCTTTTCTATAAAATTTTTCTTGATCGCCATTACATTTCTACTATTTGATCTAGAAATTGCTCTACTACTCCCCCTGCCATGAGCTTCCCAGACAAACAGCCTAAATATAATGACTATCATAGCCCTCGCCCTTATTTTTCTACTTGCTATAAGCTTAGCTTATGAATGATTACATCAAGGCCTTGAATGAACTGAATATGATAATTAGTTTAATAAAAACAAATGATTTCGACTCATTAAATTATGATTAATTTCATAATTATCAAATGTCTCTAGTCTATATAAACACTGCCCTCGCATTTTCCATTTCTATATTAGGACTTTTAATATACCGAACCCATCTAATATCATCTTTATTATGCTTAGAAGGAATAATATTAGCACTCTTTACTCTAGGGACAATAACAATTTTAACTACACACTTTACATTAGCAAACATATTACCTATTGTACTTTTAGTATTTGCTGCATGCGAAGCAGCCGTTGGCCTATCACTATTAGTAATAGTATCTAACACATATGGTGCTGACTTTGTCCAAAACCTAAATTTATTGCAATGTTAAAGCTTATTATTCCCTCTATTATAATAATTCCCCTTACTTGATTAAGCAATAAAAAGAATATCTGAATTAATACTACCTTATACAGCCTATTAATTGCCTTAACAACTCTAATCCTTTTTAATCAACCAAATAATGATGCCCTTTACTTCTCCACAACATTTTATTCTGATTCACTTTCCACTCCACTCCTTGCATTAACAACATGACTTCTCCCATTAATAATTATTGCTAGCCAAAATCATCTCATAAATGATACAGAAATGCGGAAAAAAACATATATTTCAATATTAGTTTTACTCCAAATCTTTCTTATCATAACATTTTCTGCTACAGAACTAATCTTATTTTACATTTTATTTGAAGCCACCCTCGTACCCACCTTAATTCTCATTACCCGATGAGGAAACCAAACAGAACGTTTAAATGCTGGATTATATTTTTTATTCTATACACTAATTGGCTCCCTTCCTCTACTAGTCGCTCTTGTTTATATTCAAAATCTATTAGGAACACTTAATATTTCTATTACCCATATCTGAACTCAAAACATTTTTAACTCTTGATCAAATGATTTTCTATGATTAGCATGTATAATGGCATTCATAGTAAAAATACCATTATATGGGCTTCACTTGTGGCTACCAAAAGCCCATGTTGAAGCCCCCGTTGCCGGCTCAATAGTACTAGCAGCAGTTCTACTAAAACTTGGAAGCTATGGTATAATACGCATTACAACTTTACTTGATCCTTTAACAGAATATATACTATTTCCTTTTATAACTTTATCCTTATGAGGTATAGTCATGACTAGCTCTATTTGTTTACGTCAAACGGATCTTAAGTCCCTTATTGCCTATTCCTCAGTAAGTCATATAGCTCTAGTAATTATAGCAATTCTTATTCAAACTCCTTGAAGTTTTATAGGTGCAACAGCCCTAATAATTGCTCATGGTTTAACTTCATCCATATTATTTTGTCTAGCTAATACTAATTATGAACGTATTCACAGTCGTACTATAATTTTAGCACGAGGATTACAAACAATTCTACCAATCATAGCCGCTTGATGGCTTTTAGCTACCTTAACTAATCTAGCTCTACCACCAACAATTAATTTAATTGGTGAACTATTTGTAATTCTCTCTTCCTTTTCTTGATCATATATCACAATATTATTAACAGGCTTAAACGTAGTAATCACAGCCTTATACTCCTTATATATATTAATTATAACTCAACGAGGAAAATACCCTCAACATATTCAAACAATCAACCCATCATTCACACGAGAAAACGCTTTAATAGCTCTACACATATTACCCTTGCTCCTTCTCACATTTAATCCTAAACTTATTTTAGGCCCTACATTTTGTGAATATAGTTTAACAAAAACATTAGATTGTGAATCTAAAAACAGAAGTTGATATCTTCTTATTTACCGAGAAAGATTGCAAGAACTGCTAATTCATGCTTCCATGCTTAAACGCATGGCTTTTTCACTTTTAAAGGATGGTAGTTATCCGTTGGTCTTAGGAACCAAAAAATTGGTGCAACTCCAAATAAAAGTAATAAACTGCTTCCTAACCTTCATACTAACCACACTATTAGTATTACTGTTACCAGTAGTAATAGCTTTCTTTCCTATTTATAAAACTAATAAATATTCATACTATGTAAAAATAGCCATTTCTTACGCATTCTTTATTAGCCTAATTCCTGCCCTCTTATTCACTAATTTCGGCCATGAAGCAATTATCTCTAACTGACATTGAATAACTCTCCAAACAATAAAATTAAGCATAAGCTTTAAATTAGATTATTTTTCACTACTTTTTATTCCAGTAGCCCTGTTCGTTACTTGATCTATTATAGAATTTTCTATCTGATATATACATTCAGATCCCAATATCAACCGTTTCTTTAAATACCTTTTAATATTTTTAATCACAATAATAATCCTAGTTACCGCCAACAATTTATTCCAGCTATTCATTGGCTGAGAAGGAGTAGGTATTATATCATTTCTTCTAATCGGATGATGATACGGCCGTGCAGACGCAAACACCGCTGCCCTACAAGCCATCCTCTACAACCGAATCGGTGATGTTGGCTTTATTTTAGCAATAGCATGATTCATAAGCCATTCAAACTCCTGAGAGTTGCATCAAATCTTCCTAACTAAAACTAACCATGACAATTTACCATTACTAGGTCTAATTTTAGCTGCTACAGGAAAATCAGCCCAATTTGGACTACACCCTTGACTACCCTCCGCAATAGAAGGCCCAACACCTGTTTCAGCATTACTCCACTCAAGCACAATAGTTGTTGCTGGCGTATTCCTCCTTATTCGATTTCATCCTTTAGTAGAAAATAATGAACTAGCTAAAACATTAATCCTATCACTAGGTGCCCTAACTACACTATTTGCAGCTATCTGCGCACTTACCCAAAATGATATCAAAAAAATTGTAGCCTTTTCAACATCCAGTCAATTAGGCTTAATAATAGTAACAATTGGGATCAACCAACCACACCTAGCATTCCTACACATCTGTACCCACGCATTCTTCAAAGCCATACTATTCATATGCTCAGGTTCAATTATTCATAATTTAAATGATGAGCAAGACATTCGAAAAATAGGCGGCCTATTTAAAGCTATACCATTCACCACCACATCCCTTATTATTGGTAGCCTAGCATTAACAGGCACCCCATTCTTAACAGGCTTTTACTCAAAAGACCTAATCATCGAAACTGCTAACACGTCGTATACCAACGCCTGAGCCCTTCTAATTACACTAATTGCAACCGCCCTAACAGCCGTTTACAGTACACGCATTTTATACTACGTTTTACTTGGACAGCCACGATTTAATACTTTAACATCAATCAATGAAAATAACCCCCTCCTAATTAATCCTATTAAACGTCTATTAATTGGTAGTATTTTCGCTGGGTTTTTAATCTCACTAAATTTACCCCCAATAACAACACCACAAATAACCATACCAACATATTTAAAACTTACCGCCCTATTAGTTACTTTAACAGGCTTTATCTTAGCTCTAGAACTTAGTACATTAACACAAAATCTAAAACTACCCTTAAATCAAAATTACCATAACTTCTCAAACATGCTTGGTTATTTTCCTAATACAATTCACCGCCTTATCCCATTTACCAGCTTACTAATAAGCCAAGTGCTAGCCTCAATAATTCTAGATCTAACTTGAACCGAGATATCATTACCCAAACTCATCTCTAACATCCAAAAAATCTACTCTACTGCAGTCTCTAGTCAAAAAGGACTTATTAAATCATATTTTCTTTCTTTTACAGTTACTCTTTCAATTAGTCTAACAATCTTTAATTTCCTCGTGTAATCTCTATCACTACAACAATGCACGTTACTAAAGATCACCCTGATACAATTACAAGCCAAAACCCATAACTATATAATGCCGCAATACTTATAGGCTCTTCACTAAAAAAACCTGTATCGCCAGTATCATAAAGATATCAATCACCTTCCCCATGAAAACTTAACACAATCTCCAGCTTAATATCTTCCTCTAACGTTGTATATAAAATCAATAATAACTCTCCTACAACACCTAAAATTAATGTTAAAAGAACATTAATATTAGAAGACCATACCTCAGGATATTCCTCCATAGCCATCGCCGTAGTATAACCAAATACAACCAACATCCCACCTAAATAAATTAAAAATACTATTAATCCTAAAAATGAACCACCATAATTTAATACAATTCCACAACCAACCCCACCGCTAATAATTAATCCAATACCCCCATAAATAGGTGAAGGTTTTGAAGAAAACCCTACGAAACTAACTACAAAAATAGTGCTCAGAATAGTCACAATATATGTTATCATGATTTCCACATGGACTTAACCACGACCTATGACATGAAAAATCATCGTTGTTCTTCAACTACAGAAACCTCATGAACAATATCCGAAAAACTCACCCACTAATAAAAATCATTAATAGCTCTTTTATTGATCTCCCCGCACCCTCAAACATTTCATCATGATGAAATTTTGGTTCCTTACTAGGAATTTGCTTAATCGCACAAATCCTAACTGGATTATTTTTAGCTATACACTACACATCAGATACCATAACAGCCTTCTCCTCCGTTACACATATCTGCCGAGATGTAAATTATGGCTGACTAATTCGATATCTCCACGCCAATGGCGCCTCCATATTTTTTATCTGCCTATTCCTTCATGTAGGCCGAGGACTTTACTATGGCTCCTACATATACCTTGAAACATGAAACATTGGTGTTCTACTTTTATTCGCAGTTATAGCTACTGCCTTTATAGGATACGTCCTTCCCTGAGGCCAAATATCATTTTGAGGCGCAACAGTTATTACTAATCTACTTTCTGCCATCCCTTATATCGGTACTAACCTTGTAGAATGAATCTGAGGAGGTTTTTCCGTTGATAAAGCTACTTTAACCCGTTTCTTTGCTTTTCACTTTATTCTTCCTTTCATTGTAGCCGCACTCGCAGGAGTTCATCTCCTATTTCTACATGAAACTGGCTCTAATAATCCATCCGGATTAAATTCAGATACAGACAAAATTCCTTTTCACCCCTATTACACTATTAAAGATATCTTAGGAGCTTTAATCATAATTACTGCTTTATCCTCCCTAGTCCTATTCTCCCCAGATATACTAGGAGATCCAGACAATTATATCCCCGCAAACCCACTTAACACACCACCACACATTAAACCAGAATGATATTTCTTGTTCGCCTACGCAATCCTACGATCAATTCCTAACAAACTTGGAGGAGTCTTAGCCCTCGTACTATCAATCGCTATCTTAGCAATCATTCCACTCCTTCACACAGCCAAGCAACGAAGTATAATATTCCGGCCAATAAGCCAATGCTTATTCTGAATCCTAGTAGCAGACCTATTTACATTAACTTGAATTGGAGGTCAGCCAGTTGAACATCCATTCGTAGTAATTGGACAACTAGCCTCCATAATCTACTTTATATTAATCCTCTTAATTATACCTATTACAAGCATAATTGAAAATCAACTTTTAAAATGAAGAACAGAGCCTTAGTAGTATAATTAATACACTGGTCTTGTAAACCAGAAATGGAGACGTTCATCCCCCTAAGACATCAAGGAAGAAGCAAACACCCCACCTTCAGCACCCAAAGCTGATATTCTTATAAACTATACCTTGAATAAACACATTATCCTAAAGTAAAATTCATCTAACACCTATATTTAACAATAATATCTCTTATACAAACACATTCTATAGGTTATATATGCACACATAAATCATGTATAACATTTTTATTCAAAAACTACCAAAAAATCTTTATACGGCCCTTGCCTCACCCCGCAAAATTACATATGTAAGTATAAACATATATATATATATATACATATATATATATATAATCAATTACACTATGTCCCACACACATAAGCATGTACTTATAACTTTATTTAAGAACATTGAATATTTTATGTACACTAATTCCAACACTTTTGTTCATGTACACAAACATGTATGTAATTGTATTTAGTACATTGGACATACTATGTATATCGTACATAACATTCTTAACCCCATGCATATAAGCATGTAGATATAATTATATCTAGTACATTAGACATACTATGTATATCGTGCATAACATTCTTAACCCCATGCATATAAGCATGTACATATAATTATATCTAGTACATTAGACATACTATGTATATCGTGCATAACATTCTTAACCCCATGCATATAAGCATGTACATATAATTATATCTAGTACATTAGACATACTATGTATATCGTACATAATATTCTTAGCCTCATACATATAAGCATGTATATATAAAGTTTAATTAGACATAGTACATTAATTCCTTTATCGGACATAGCACATATAGTGAGATATTTCACGTCAACATGCGTATCATCTCCATTAGGTTATTTCTTAATAACCAACTCACGTGAAACCAACAACCCTTGCGAGACGGATCACTCTTCTCGCTCCGGGCCCATAACTCGTGGGGGTAGCTAATTCTCACACTTTACCTGGCATCTGGTTCTTACTTCAGGGCCATCTCACCTAAAATCGCCTACTCGTTCCTCTTAAATAAGACATCTCGATGGACTAATGACTAATCAGCCCATGCCGACACATAACTGTGGTGTCATGCGGTTGGTATCTTTAATTTTTAGGGGGAGAGCTTGCTATGACTCCGCTAACATTTAATTTCGCCGATGCAGTTGAAGCTGGGCTTATTCTCTATGGGGGCCGAAGTAGTTATTATTACTGTACTTATTTCCTTGATAGAGTACATATAACTTAATGATTTAAAGACATAACGATTCAAGAAGACTCTAAAAACCTATTGTCTGGCTTAATATTATTTACTTGCTAGCATACTATTAAAAGCACTTATTCAGTCAATGGAATCAGGACATATTACTTTTATCTCACACACAGAGGCACACGTGTACACACACGTGTACACACACGTGTACACACACGTGTACACACACGTGTACACACACGTGTACACACACGTGTACACACACGTGTACACACACGTGTACACACACGTGTACACACACGTGTACACACACGTGTACACACACGTGTACACACACGTGTACACACACGTGTACACACACGTGTACACACACGTGTACACACACGTGTACACACACGTGTACACACACGTGTACACACACGTGTACACACACGTGTACACACACGTGTACACACACACGTGTACACACACGTGTATAAATGAAAATCCAATAGATTATCTTAACAAACCCCCTTACCCCCGTTAAGTCCCTGCGCTAATATTTAATTTCTTGCCAAACCCCAAAAACAAGATTACATAGCAGAACTTGTAAAATTATATATACCCATTAATTGATAACCTTCCATAGCATTTTCTATAGAGTTATTTATAGGTGTTACTCCATTATTCAAATTTAAAATATTTTACAAAAATTTACAT